ATTGGTAGATAGGACTGCCTTTTATTTGCTGAATAGACAGATCCGCTGAAAAAATCATAACTATACTTAATAATAAAACACTAGGAAAAGCCCATATACGACGAATATTTTTTGTTGCCGCCGGAACAAGGAGAAGACCCACTACGCGTAACTAGATGGGAATAGCTCCTGCCCAGCTCGAGGGAAATTCCTCTTTGATAACATGGATCCATTTTCTAAGAAGAAGCGGCTATTCTATTGGACAGATTTCCGTGCTTGTCCTTGAATCGGGATTCGATTGGTCTTCTGTGTAATGGAGCTCTTTTAGCCTGGGCACGAAGGCTATGAGAATCACTGGTTGGGAACGAAGGAACTTCCGGGCTTCGATAATTCGTTCTTAGCAAGAAAAGAATAGAGGGTAGCAGTCCTTAGCCAGGCCTCTATTAAATCGGTTTAGCGTGGGCCGACTAATTCATTGATTGAGTCCAAAAGAACGGGGTTGGATGCGAGATTCGGTGATTTAGAATAGAAGTTCAATAACCCGCTTAAACGCTTTTTAGTTCAAAAGGGGATTGGTTCTCATTCTTGATAAATAGGAATCATAGCCTATTCTAGTAGCCCAGCAAAGAAGTAAACTTCTGGGATGGCGAGAATCCGGATGCCGAGAAAGAGCTCTTTTCAGGTTTTCATTCCTATTCTTTGCTTGTAAGCCGCTCTCTCCCGAGTGTAAGCAAGCCTATAAGTATTCATCATCTCTTCCGACTCTTACTATAAGTGCCTGTTATTCCTCCTTTTCTTTGAGCAAGGAAGACTAGCAGAAAGCTACCTCCCTGCGCGTCTATCTGATTCTAAGGCTTTAATCAAGAGTGATGTAATGCGCCGAAAGCAAGAGTTCATTGCTCGTCATCGCAAGGAAGAAGTAATTTCATGTATAAAAGATGTGGACTGGAGAGTTAGTATTGAGGTCAATATGCTTCCCCTTAGTTGGACAGCTTATCGAAGGGAGGAGTAAAAGTGTCTTAGGTGTCGGCATCACACATATAGCATATGTGCCGTGAGTGAGAGGTCAATCACTCTCAGTTCTTCTTTCGAAATTCTCGAACATGATGAAGAGCTCTTATCGGCTTGAGGTTTCTTTTCAAGCTGAGTAGAAATATCGTAAGAGAAGCAAAAGAATGTTACGCCCAAACAATCCCATGCCTTTTTTGGTTAAAAACCGGCTATTTCTGAACTAGTCTTTCTTCATTTTTAGAGCAAGAAGCGGAACTACAATTTGAAACAGGATCAATGATTTTTACTAACTATATGGAAGGTGTTTTTATTTGTGTGGATCCCACTTTAGTGATAAGTGAGCCTGAAATCACTGCATTTGTGATTTTGGGGTTAGGGCTGACTGCCAAAATGGCATTTCAAACCCTGTCTCGTTTAAACTATGACTTTCTTCACAAGATGGACGTCCTTTGCAACATAGCAGGAGTTCCATTACCCCGAGGCGGTTACAATTTTAGTGATTTGATATTCACTTCGGGTGAGGATTTAGATTATATCAACTTCTGTTATCATGATTTATTGGCGCACGGCCTAATGTCTGACACTTATTTTTATGCGACGAACGTCCTGGCTGTGGTGCAGGCTGCGGGGCTGGCGGTCTAGTTAGGTGAATCTTCTTTCTTTCTGCTGATCCCATGCCTTTCTTGATTGGACAAACCCAACCAGCCATTTATGAACAAGTCTTTTTTCATTTTCTAACTTTATTCCTCAAAGCGGAACTACAAGCTTTCGCTGGGCTAGCTTAGTAGCGGTGCGTAACGAAGGACCGGCCCGGCGGGTATGGATCGAAGAAGGAAATTCTCCATCCGCCCACCAGCAGCAGAGGGGGTTCGATTCCCGTTATACGCGATGTGGCGAAAAAGACTGCTTCAAGGAAATCTAAATATGCCTGCATTAAGATTTCAAACTTGTCGTCCACTTCCAGGAAATGTTCGGAACAGAAAACTTACAATAATACAACGCCGCATTCTCCGAAGATTGAGGAACAAGAAGAGATCTATTAAGAGAAAGATTTCTCCGAGAAAAAATCTTTACAGTTACATCCAATCACAAACTACACGAAAGTTGTCCCTTTTTCATGGGGATTTACCCATCACAGAGATGCACAGAAGAACAGAACGAACTTCATATATCCCTTTTCTACTCAATCCAGAAACAAGATCGGACGTTATTCCGGTTCGTCTCCATTTTCGTGAAACTATTCCTCAAGCAAGGCAGCCGATAAGTCATCGAAGGGTTTGTGTGAATAATGGAATGGTAAGCATTACTCATTTGAAAGTGTCCCACGGTGATCTAATATCTTTTCAAGAAAATGACGCGAGAGCCCGCGGTGAAGAAATAAGGAGATCTTTCTATATCGACATATCAGTTGAAAAAATAATAAGAAAATTCCTGGATCACCGGGTAAGAATGTGGAGAAGAACCAAAACAGAATGGTTCCGCCGACTCAAAACTAAGAGAAAGTGCCGCC